ATTAATCAACGAGTTGCACCAACATTTAAAAAAACGACGAAAAGAACAAGGCCTAATGCAAGGGATGTCGCACCAGCTTCGAACAAGAAGATTTAAACGTACAGCTTTTTTAAATCGTTCGAGACGAACTTTAGCAACTTTTAAGAACTCTAATTTCAAGAATTATAATCTTTATAGAAAATTTGATAGAGATTTGGGTTTTATAAGTTATTTGGAAGAACCAGACTTTCGTCGATCCGTAATCAAAGGATCTATGCGCACTCAAAGGCGTAAAATTGTTATTTGGGGACCGTCTCAAAGAAATCCCCATTCCCCGCTTTTTTTGGAAAAAATGGAAGATTTTCCTTTTCCTATATCGGACCTAATCAAACTTTTTTTTAGTATTAGAGGTTGGTTCGGGAAAAAGCCAGAATACAGAATTTTAGATCCACAATTCAAAAGTAAAAAAAGCACCCAGAAAGACACAATGGAATTCTGGGAGAACATTCCACATGCACAAAAAACAAGAAGTATTCTATTACTAGTTCAATCAATTTTTAGAAGATATATTAAATTACCCTTATTGATAATAGCTAAGAATATTGTCCGTATTTTATTACGGCAATCGCCGGAATGGTATGAGGATTTCCAAGATTGGAATAGAGAAATTTATCTAAAATGCAGCTTTAATGGTCTTCAATTCTCCAAAACAAAACTTCCTAAAAATTGGTTAAGAGGAGGTTTTCAGATCAAAATCCTATATCCTTTTCATTTGAAACCTTGGCACAGATCTAAGCTAGGACTCTATGATTCTGATAGAGATCTAAAGCAACAAGAGGATTTTGATGCTTGTTTTTTAACAGTTTTGGGAACGGAAACGGAATATCCTTTTGGTCCTCCTCGAAAAACACCTTCCTTTTTTGAACCCATTTTAAAAGATATAGACTATAAAGTCGAAATCAGAAAATTAAATTTGAGAGTTCGAAGAATTTTTAAAAAAATAAAAAAGAAAGAAGCAAAAGCATTTTTATTTGTAAAACGAATAATAAAAGAACTTTTAAACAGCAAGAAAATTCCATTATTTATACGGAGAGAATTTATATCGAGAGAAAGATATGAATCAAGTGAAACTCAAACAGAAAAGGGTTCCATAATAAGCAATCAGATAATTCATGAATCACTTAGTCAAATTGGATCTACAGGTTGGACAAATTATTCACAGGCAGAAAAAGAAATGAAACATAGGATTGATAGAAGAAACACAATCAGAAATGAAATAGAAATAATGAAACAAAAAAAAAAAGTAACGCCAGGAATCAAAAAAAAGAAAAAGAATAATGCAGAATCATCCCCAAAAATTTTTAAAATATTAAAAAGAAAAAATAAAAATATTGAATTAATAGTTCAATTTTTCATTGAAAAAATATACATAGATATCTTTCTATGTATCATTAATATGCGCAGAATCGCTCTACAACTTTTTATCAAATCAACAAAAAAAATTATTGATAATGATAAATACATTGACAATAATGAAACAAATCAAGAAAGGATTAATAAAACAAAACAAAATAAAATTGACTTTATTTCGCCTAAGACTATAAAAAGGGCTTTTGATAATCTTAGAAATAGTAAGCGGAAGTCAGATATTTTTTTTGATTTATCTTACTTGTCACAAAAATATGTATTTTTAAAATTATCACAAACCCAAATTATTAACTTCAATAAGTTAAGATCTATTTTTCCATATAATGGACCGTCTTTTTTTCTTAAGACTGAAATAAAGGATTTTTTTGGAAGACAAGGAATATTTCATTCCGAAGTAAGACATAAGAAACTTCCCAATTCTGGAATGAATCCATGGAAAAACTGGTTAAGAGGTCATTATCAATACGATTTATCTCAGATTACATCGTCTAGATTAATCCCCTCAAAATGGCAAAATAGAATCAATCAATGCCATACGTCTCAAAATAAAGATTTAAACAAATGGTATTCCTCGGAAAAAGACCCATTACTTGATTCAAAAAAAACACAAAATTCGACAGTGTATTTATTACCAAATAAAGAGGAGAATTTTCAAAAAAACTATAGATATGATCTTTTATCATATAAATATATTCATTCTGAAACTAAGAATAACTCCTATATTTATAGATCAGCATTAGAAACAAATAAGAACCAAGAAAATTCTACCAGAAATAAAGAAACATTTTTTAACATACTCAAGAATATTCCTAGCAAGAATTATCTAGGAAAAAGCGATATTATATATATGGAAAAAAATAAAGATAGAAAATTTTTGTGTAAAATTAATAAAAATATTCAGGTTGAACCCACTAATAAGGACCAAATAATGGATAAAATTCATAATAATGGTCTTTTTTATCTTCCAATTGATTCAAATTTTGAAATAAATTACAAAAAGCTATTTTTTGATTGGATGGGAATGAATGAAAAAATCTTAATCTTAAATTGCCTCATATCAAATCGAAAAGATTTTTTCTTTCCAGAGTTTATG